AAGCATAACAGGCGTTTTGTTCTTGGAGATAATTGCATTTTGATTGAGTTAATGATATAAGGAAAATGAAGTAAAGTAAGGTAGACAAAAATCCTTCTTTTTCTTTGAACCCACCCAATCAAAAATTCCCCAATTCTCAAACAAAGGAGAATAGAAGAAATAATACTTTCATAGAATATCTTAATTAAATTATATGTAATGATCAATGAATTCGGCTGAATTCTATATCTACACGCGTAAAAATCCTAGCAAGAATCTAATCTATTCTATAAAAATTTTATATATAAAATTACCCTGTAATTGACCAAGACCCAATACTAATAATATTTTTTATTAGTGTATAATGGAAATATAGATGGGGCGTGGCCAAGTGGTAAGGCAACGGGTTTTGGTCCCGGTATTCGGAGGTTCGAATCCTTTCGTCCCAGGTAGATACATTGTATCAGAGTAAAAGTTTATTTTGAAAGTAACGTTATGTTTAAATGCCTAATATTGGATAGAATGTCATTCTTGTTTCTTTTCTAATTTTGAATGATTCTTTTATGAATCATATCTTTGTTTTTCACAACATACAGATATTACTAAATAGATTTGTTTGTCATCAAGATATGATGGTAACGTAGGTCACACCCTAGTTGAATTCAACTAATTAAAAAATAAAGTATGGGCGGATTTTTCATCATATGTTCATTCCCTTCATATTGAAGGGGTTTCGAGCTACTTAATTTGAAGAAAAAACCTTACGTCTCATATCTTTTTAAATTTTCAACGATACATTTAATTTTGAATTACACTAAGAAAGAGCACTTCTTTCCTATATCTTATTCTTTATCCATTCAAATTAAACTTAAAAAAATGGGGTAGCCAAATTATTAGGATCTCTTTATTCTAAACAAGAGGGGGGTTATTACATTCAATTAATGGGATTAAGTCTCTTAAGACAAGACTGGGTTTGGGTAAACTAAAAAATTAGGAGCAAGCGCCTAATCTGGACTTGTTTGTCTTTGTCCCTAGAGAGTATCCTTTCCCCCAAAAAAAAGGTATCCTTTTTTATTTTTGTTCTGATTCAAGCATTCCCAGAGAGTCGTGGGATAGATAGTTCTTAATTAGTAACAGTAATAGGAGGTCTTGATTTAAATATATGTATATCTGTGTATGTCCGAATCTCATTAATAACGAATCAAGTTACATATGTAACGGATCCATAATAAAGACTGTAGTTCAGTCTATCTCATAGGTACGAAAAAACCCTAATTCGTTCATCTTATTCATCTTATCTTATTAATAAAATTCGAATCGAAAGAACAAGTACTTAAATATTCTCTTCGATCGGTCTTTTTTATCTATCTCACACAAAAAAAATAAAAATGGTTTTTTTTTTCAATTCATTTATCTGCTTTAAATCGTTGATGGTTCAATTCGAAAAGAAACAGATATTTTAATTTTTTTAATAAAAAGTAAAGTTAAAGTGTTGCATTCATACAATAACATACAATAATAGGTGGGGTCTTGCTAAGATTGCTTCAAAAAACATCTTTGTCTTTGTATAGAAGAATTTGTATAGAAGAAAAAAGGGTATAGATTAATATGTTTATGTATCGACGGAACCAATGACTATTCATGATTCCATAATTGAATCAATTCCATATGGGTTCCAAATTAGAGGAATTTTTTGTTATGGTAAAACTTCGTTTGAAACGCTGTGGTAGAAAGCAACGTGCGACTTGAAGGACACGATCCGGTGTGGATTTTTATTCTTACATCCGCCATCTTTTCTATGAATGAAGGTGCTCTTGACCCGACATCTGTTCTGTTTTCACTAGAATCCTTTTTTGTTAGGTTGTAATAAATAGAGTATAGTACATGATGGAGCTCGGGTAGAAAGTATGGATTCATCTTTCAGGGGGCAAGAATCTAGGGTTAATACCAATCAATAAATTGGAACAACTTTGTAAGTATATCATATATATCAATATAGAAATTGAAAGGATCCGATTCAGTCAAGTTTTTAATTCAAAAGTAAAATTTGTTGAAATTGAGAAAAGTCTTTCGATTCAAAGTGTATCATTCGGTAATCGAGCGTTTATATGATTCTTTGATAGAAAGAAATCACAAAAGTGGTATGTTGCTGCCATTTTGTAAGGATTAAGAAGCACCGAAGTAATGTCTAAACCCACTGATTTAAAACAAAAAAAAGGATCCCAGAACAAGGAAACACCGTTTTTTCAATTGTTTCAATAACTGTATAATAATAAAGATTAAATGAGACAAGCAAGAGGGGGTTAAAGACCATTCAAAAAATGAAATAAATTGCCTAAAGATTTTTTTTCTTTTAAGCTCTTTGAGAATTATTCAACTTGAGTTATGGGTACAAATGATTTTTATTTTTTCAGGAAGGAGGAAGAAAAAAATGAGTTAAATCCTATTCTAATTTATTTTATCAACTCCTTTGCCAGAAATTATAATTCTATACGTAGACAAAACTCCAAATCATTTTTTCTCGAGCCGTACGAGGAGAAAACTTCCTATACGTTTCTAGGGGGGGTCTTGTTCATTTACTTAGATCTATCCCAATGAGCCGTCTATCGAATCGTTGCAATTGATGTTCGATCCCGAAGAGAAGGAAGAGATCTTCGGAACGTAGGTTTTTATGATCCGATAAAGAATCAAAGTTATTTAAACGTTCCTGCTATTCTATATTTCCTTGAAAAGGGCGCTCAGCCCACAGGAACTGTTCGGGATCTTTTAAAAAAGGCAGAGGTTTTTAAGTAACTTGGTCCTAATCAAACAAAATTGAATTAAGGAAATAAAGAAATAGAAAGGGATAGTAATTCTTATATAAATTTTTGTATTTATATATATACTTTTTTCCTTTTTTGGATTCTACTCATATCTATTTTTCATTGCTTCTATAAAATTTCATGTTCTATAACGACAAAACTCGAGTTGCTTGATCCTATAAATAGAAAATTCTGGGAGTTCCTTCAATTGGTCGGTTTTCGTTGAAACTATACTAATAAGTAATAACCAAGGAATCCTCCCTTTTTTTATTCTAGTTACTTATTATTGATTCAATCTGATATTTTTTTCTATTTGGTCTTTTTTTATTCCTCTATCTAAACTTTTTTCAGCTATGTAGTGCCAATCCAACACAAGCCCTTTTTTTAATAGTTTAATAGTATTGAAATAAATTCCATTTATTTTGTTTTTCCATTGTATTATTTTCTCAACATTTATATTGACAACAGTGTATCGAACAAATATAATTCATCGTGATAAGTAGATAAATTTATTTTTGTCCGAGCGGTTTGATTTTTACCTTATATTATTCAAATGATGGGATTCCTTGAATTCTCTTTGATATAATAAGAATAGGGGTTTTGATTTAAAAGTCGATAACATAATAACGAAGGGGTGGTCCATAAATTTTGACATTTATCTATCTTTTTTTTTATTGTATTTACATAAACTTTTTCTATTCGGGTTGCTAACTCAACGGTAGAGTACTCGGCTTTTAAGTGCGGCTAGGATCTTTTACACATTTGGATGAAGCGAGGGATTCGTCCATACCATCGGTAAAGTTTGGAAGACCACGACTGATCCTGAAAGGGAATGAATGGAAAAAATAGCATGTCGGATCAACGAAGAGTTCTGAGAATATTTCATTCTTTCCGAATCGGTTCAAACCGTTGTGTTCTTTTTTGAAACGGAACAAAATGAATTCAATTTCAAGTTGGGTCGGATGAATAAATGGATATAGAGCCCTAATGGCTTCAATTTATTTATTTATTATTTATTGATATGATTATTGATTATAGGGAAAAAGCAACGAGCTTCTGTTCTTAATTTGAACGATTACCCGATCTAATTAGACGTTAAAAATGTATTAGTGCCTGATACGGGAAGGGATTATCCCATGAACGAATTCTTTATATTTTAATGAATCCTAACTATTGACATTTTCCATTATGGAATAGAAATGTGTGTAGAAGAAACAGTATATTGATAAAAAAATTCCAAAATCAAAAGAGCGATTAGGTTGAAAAAATAAAGGATTTCTAAGCCTTTTGTTATCCTATAACGAACATAAACTTATTCGTTTAAATGGAAAAGAGAGGATAGATAATCCGTTGATAAGTTTACCTGTATCCCCGAGGTATCTATTCGTTTATTACTCGAATACCTCGTTTTGGCTGTATCGCACTATGTTTCATTGATAACCCCCAAAATCCTCTACCTTTAGTTCAACTAGAATTTCAAATGGAGGAATTCCAAAGATATTTAAAACTAAATAGATCTCAACAACACTACTTCTTATATCCACTTATCTTTCAGGAGTATATTTATGCACTTGCGCATGATCATGGTTTAAATAGAAATAGATCCGTTGTGTTGGAAAATGCAGGTTCTAATAAGTTCAGCTTACTAATTGTGAAACGTGCAATTGAGCGAATGTATCAGTATGAACAGAATCATTTGATTCTTTTTGCTAATGATTTTACCCAAAATACCTTTTTTGGGCGCAACAAGAATTTTAATTTTCAAATGATATCAGAAGGATTTGCAGTCATTCTAGAAATTCCGTTTTATCTCCGATTATTATCTTCGCTAGAAAGGAAAGGAATAGTTAAATCTCATAATTTACGATCAATTCATTCAATATTCCCTTTTTTAGAGGACAAATTTTCACATTTAATTTATGTGTTAGAGATACTAATACCCTACCCAGTCCATCTGGAAATATTGGTTCAAACTCTTCGCTACTGGGTAAAAGACGCTTCTTCTTTACATTTATTAAGATTCTTTCTCCACGAGTATCGTATTTGGAATACTCCAAATAAAGCCAGTTCTTGTTTTTCAAAAAGAAATCAAAGGTTTTTCTTCGTCCTATATAATTCTCATCTATGTGAATACGAATCCATCTTCGTCTTTCTTCGTAAGAAATCTTCTCATTTATGCTCAACGTCTTCTGGAACCCTTCTTGAACGAATCTTTTTCTA